CATGTGCATTATTACAATAATGTAAATAGACACACTTTGGGCTTTAAAATATACTACTAGAGGTTTTCCTGTTTACGGGGGGTTTTCAGGAATGATAGTGATCTCAGGAGTATAGGGGGGTAGGGGGGTTTTACGCGCAAAAACCCCAGGGGCGATCTTAGATATTTTAGGGGAAATAGTTACACCTTATGCTCTTGATATCCTAATATGTGGTTCTTTTAATAAAGTCTTTTCACCACTCATACATTTTCTTCCGGGCAAGGAAATGTTCTACCTTTAAAAATATTACCGTGTGCACTCTGGGATGTCAAGTGAAAGGAAACCAAAAAAGAGAACCCCTTACCCCCGTGGAGAGAACGCCCGGCATGCTGGGTAACGAGGAGTATGTACTCCACCATTAACTTATGCAAGCGTCAAGGTAAGTATGAGGGATAATATCAATCAATGGCCCTAAAATAGAAACCAAATACAAAATATAGTTCACTAGGTGAAACCCCCACAATCATTGTCCCTCACCTTCAATAAGAGTATGCATTCCGCAATCAACTGTTGGTCGGTTCTTACTACATATAAATTTCTTGCTTGACGAGATGTTGAGTGCTTGGTATATCTAGACTCATGAGAAGTAAGTGTTCGGTCTTAAATCTCGCTTGTCCTCGATTTAGTTCAGATGTTACATAAACCAGTACTGGTTTATGGAAATCTTAGTTAATATGGTGTTATATGAGGGGTATAACCCTATTAATGTTGATTAAACATATATGTCCTTGAATGCTATTGATATGGTTAATATAATTGTATGGTGTAAATACATATATGTATGTTGAAAATTAATGTATATATATGCAAAGAATAGTTTAGTTTAGAATCTTAGCTTTGGGAGTTAAGGGTGGGAGTTAGAATCTCCTTTCTTTGAGCAGTAGGGAGGATTTTAACCTCCGACGGCCGGCTTACAAGGCCGGAGCTCTAAAAGCTGAGCTACTAGTGCAGCTTCATCCGAGTACCTTGTTTTCAAGGTAACCTGCTAGGGGGAGTAGTACAAGGAAAAGGGCGAAGTACAGGAGAGAGGCAACTTGTCCAATAATAATGAAAGGGTGTTCGACGGGTATACCTCCAATTCAGGTAAGAATAGCGACGTTTGCGATAAGGGTTCAAAATAAGAATTGGGTGACCGGTCGGAATGTCAGGCCTCGTTGTTTTGATGTATGGAGGATGGGGACTAATATAAGTACGAGGATGGAGAACAGTAGAGCTAAAACCCCTCCTAGTTTGTTGGGAATGGATCGTAGAATGGCATATGCAAACAGGAAGTATCATTCGGGCTTAATATGGGGAGGGGTTACTAGTGGATTAGCAGGGGTAAAATTGTCAGGGTCACCTAAGAGGTTAGGGGAGAATAGTGCTAATGAAGCGAGTGAGATGAGTAGAACTGCGAAGCCTAGCAAGTCTTTATATGAGAAGTAGGGGTGGAAGGAGATTTTGTCTGCATTTGAATTTAGGCCTAGGGGGTTGTTTGAGCCTGTTTCGTGGAGGAAGAGTAGGTGAATAAGGGTTGCGCCCGCGATGACGAAGGGGAAGAGGAAGTGGAAGGCGAAGAAGCGAGTGAGGGTGGCGTTGTCTACTGAGAAGCCCCCTCAAATTCATTGAACAAGTGTATTACCAACGTATGGGACAGCAGATAAGAGGTTGGTGATGACTGTGGCACCTCAGAAAGACATTTGTCCTCAGGGGAGGACGTAGCCTACGAAGGCAGTCATTATTACTAGAAGGAGAAGAACGACTCCGATGTTTCATGTTTCCTTGTAAAGGTAAGAGCCGTAATAGAGGCCTCGCCCAATATGTATATAAATACAAATGAAAAAGAAGGATGCTCCGTTGGCGTGAATATTTCGGATGAGTCAGCCGTAGTTTACGTCTCGGCAGATGTGTGCAACGGATGAAAAGGCTGTGGCAATATCCGAGGTGTAGTGTATGGCAAGGAAGAGGCCTGTAAGGATTTGAATAATAAGGCAGAGTCCGAGGAGGGAGCCAAAATTTCATCATACTGAAATGTTAGAAGGGGCGGGAAGATCTACTAGTGCATCATTAGCAATTTTTAGGAGTGGGTGGGTTTTCCGTAGGGCGGCCATTAGTGGTTCGCGTAGTTGAATTACAACAGTGGTTTTTCAGATCACTAGTCCTGGTTAGAATCCTGGCGAGAATTATGACCTATATTATAGTGCTGTTTTTGTTTGGTTTGGTGTTAGGGTTGGTTGCGGTTGCTTCAAATCCTTCTCCCTATTTTGCTGCCTTAGGTTTGGTAGTAGTAGCGGGCATAGGGTGTGGTATCTTAGTGGGCCATGGGGGCCCTTTTTTATCCCTAGTTCTATTTTTAATTTACTTGGGTGGAATATTAGTTGTATTTGCATATTCGGCAGCGCTTGCTGCTGAGCCTTACCCCGAGAGTTGAGGGAGTCGACTTGTTGCGGTGGATATGGCGATATATGTAGTGGGGGTGTTATTAGTCTCTGGGTTGTGCTGGGCGGGATGATATGAAGCATCCTGAGTGTCGGTGGACGAGCTTGAGGAATTTTCTGTATTTCGGGGGGATACGGGGGGAGTTGCGTTAATGTACTCATTGGGGGGAGGTATACTAGTAATTAGTGCATGGGTGCTTCTGCTTACTTTATTTGTAGTATTAGAACTGACGCGGGGTCTAAGCCGGGGTGCACTGCGGGCAGTTTAGTAGACGAAGATGAGGGTTGTGAGGATAAGGGTAAGGAGGAACAGGGTAAGGTAGGTTTTGATTATACCTTGTTGGGTGTTGCTTGTTGTTGTGATTAAAGGAATGTTAGAGGAAGCTACGGCTTTAGGGCCTGTTTTTTCTAGTCAGGTTTGGTCAACCATTTGGCTGGCAATTGTTTGGCCCAGGACCAGGTTTAGTTTTGGGGTGAATCGGTGAATAATTGCTGGGAAGAAGCCTAGCATATTCGAGAAATGGTGGGGGGTTGTAAGGGGTGTGGGTTTATACTGTTTGCTTGTGAGGGATGCTAGCTCTATGGCGGTAAGTAGGCCAAGGATGGTAACGGCTAAAGCGGCTAGTTTAAGCAGAGGGGGCATTGTTATTACGGGTGTTTTTAAGGGAATAATGTTTGAGGTAATTAGGAGGCCGGCAATGATGCTTCCTCAAGCTAGTCGTTTAATAGGGTTAATAACTGCTGGGTTATTCTCGTTAATAGGGGAGAGGGAGTTGAATCGGGGGTGACCTATTGACACGAAGAAAACCACTCGGAGGCTATAAATGGCCGTGAATGAGGTGGCTAGGAGGGTTAAGGTAAGGGCTCAGGCGTTAAGGTAGGATGTGTTGAGGGCTTCAATAATGGCATCTTTAGAGAAGAAGCCTGCCAGGAAAGGAGTCCCTGTAAGGGCTAGGCTGCCAATAGTAAGGCAGGAAGATGTAAAGGGGGTGAGGTGGTGCATGCCTCCTATTTTACGGATGTCCTGTTCATCGTTTAAGCTATGAATAATTGAGCCGGAGCAGAGGAAAAGTATCGCTTTGAAGAAGGCGTGGGTGCAGATATGAAGGAAAGCGAGTTGAGGCTGGTTTAGTCCAATGGTTACTATTATTAGGCCTAGTTGACTTGATGTAGAAAATGCAACAATTTTTTTAATGTCATTTTGGGTGAGGGCACAAGTGGCAGTAAATAGGGTGGTTAGGGCCCCTAGACATAGGCAGACGGTAAGGGCGGTTTGATTGTTTTCCATTAAAGGGCTCATTCGAACCAGAAGAAAAATACCTGCAACCACTATAGTACTTGAATGTAGTAGGGCAGAGACCGGTGTGGGGCCCTCTATGGCAGAGGGGAGTCAGGGGTGTAGTCCAAATTGGGCGGATTTGCCGGTGGCGGCGATGATGAGCCCCAGGAGAGGAAAAGTTAGGTCGAAGGATTTGGAGGCTGCGAAGATCTGTTGTATTTCTCAGGAATTAAGGTGTATTGCTATTCATGCAAGGGCAAAAATTAGTCCGATGTCTCCGACCCGGTTATAGAGGACTGCCTGGAGGGCGGCAGTATTTGCGTCTGCCCGTCCGTATCATCAGCCAATGAGGAGGAACGATATAATGCCTACACCTTCTCACCCGATGAAAAGTTGAAATATGTTGTTGGCCGTCACCAAAATAATTATGGCGATAAGGAAAACAAGGAGGTACTTGAAGAAGCGGTTTACGTAGGGGTCTGCATGCATATATCAAGATGCAAATTCAAGGATGGACCAGGTCACATATAGGGCAATGGGGGTGAAGATAATTGAGTAGTGGTCAAATTTGAAGCTAATATTTACGTCGAAGGTTATGGTGTTTATTCAGTTTCAGCTGGTAATAATTATTTCTGCCCCTTCGTTGAGGAATAGGGAGAGGGGGAGGAGGCTAACGAAGAAAGCTAGTTTTACTGCTGTTTTAACTTGGGTTAGGGCTCAGTTGTCCTCTAGTGGTCGCGGGGTAAGGGTTGTAAGTAAGGGATATGCTAGAAGTGTAAAAATAATGATTAAGCTTGATGTTATTATAAGAGGGGTAGGGTGCATAGCTGCTACTTGGATTTGCACCAAGAGTTTTTGGTTCCTAAGACCAACGGATGAGCTGTTATCCTTTAGGAGCAACTGCGAGTGAGCCCAGGGGTTCAACCAAGGTGGCGGAGATTAGCAGTCTCCGTTGCTAGCGAGCCTCTCTCGGTGGATAAGGGGATTTTAACCCCTGTTTTTAGAATCACAATCTAATGTTTTTGTTAAACTATATCTACAAGCGGTTCAACCTCAAATTAGTTCGGGTTTGAGGATAAGTAAAATTAGGGGGAGGAGGTGGAGGGCTATCAGTAAGTGTTCTCGAGAGTATGAGGGATCTAGGGCAGTAATATGTGCTGGGAGCGGGCCCCGTTGGGACATAAGGAACATGTAAAGGGAGTAACTTGCGGTGATGAGGGTTCCAGCCCCCGTTAAAGCCAGGGTTCATCAGGATCAGTTGAATAGGGAGGTAATAATCATTAACTCTCCTATAAGGTTGGGCAGTGGAGGAAGAGCCAGGTTGGCGAGGCTGGCAATAAATCATCATGTCGTTATTAGGGGAAGAGCCATTTGTAGGCCTCGTGTTAGGACCAAAGTTCGGCTGTGTGTGCGTTCATAGTTGGTGTTTGCTAAGCAGAATAGGGCGGAGGATGTTAGACCGTGTGCAATTATAAGAATGATTGCGCCAGTGAAGCCCCAGGGTGTTTGAATAAGAATGCCTCCTACTACTAGTCCTATGTGACTTACTGATGAGTAGGCGATGAGGGACTTGAGGTCTGTTTGGCGCAAGCAAATTGAGCCTGTTATGACGACTCCTCAGAGTGCAAAAATAATAAAGGGGTAGCTTATTTCTTTGGTAAGTGGTTCGAGTATAACTAGTATTCGGATCATACCGTAGCCTCCTAATTTAAGGAGGACGGCGGCAAGAATTATGGAGCCTGCAACGGGGGCTTCAACATGCGCTTTTGGGAGTCAAAGGTGTACACCATATAGTGGTATTTTTACTAGAAATGCTAATAAACAGCCTGCTCATCATAGTTTATCTGCGTAGGTCATAAGTTGAATAGGGTTGGAATATTGAAGAGTTAGTAGGGAGAGGGTCCCTGTACTATTCTGAAGTAGGAGAAGGGCGACCAGGAGAGGGAGGGAACCTGCTAGGGTGTAAAATAAGAAGTAAGTGCCTGCATTAAGACGCTCTGTTTGGTTTCCTCATCGGGTAATAAGGATTAGGGTCGGGATAAGGGTGGCTTCAAATATAACATAAAATATAATAATTTCGGTAGCGCTGAAAGCTATAATTAGGAAGGCTTGTAAGGATGTTAGGAGTGTAATGTATATTCGTTGGCGGTTAATAGGCTCTAGGGCCGTGTGGTTCTGACTTGCTAAGATTATAAGGGGGAGTAGTCAGCAGGTGAGGACTAAAAGAGGGGTTGAGAGGGGGTCTGTTGCTATATATAGGTTAAGGGAAGTCCAGCCTGTTTCTGATAGGTTCTTTAATCAAGAGAGGCTGGCTAATGCAATAATTAGGCTGTAGAGGATGGTCGTAGGTCATAATCATTTAGCAGGTGCTATTCAGGTTGTTGGGACGAGCATTAAGGTTGGGATAAGAATTTTTAGCATTGTAATAGGTTCAGGCTTTGTAGGCGATCGGTTCCGTGGGTGCGGGCGGTGGCTACTAGTAGGGCGAGGCCTGCACTTGCTTCGCAAGCTGAGAATGCAAGTAGAAGCATGGGGGAGGCTGAAAAGTTAGTGGAGTCTAGCTGTAGTGTCCATAGGGAGAGGGCAATAAATAGAGAGAGTATTATTCCTTCTAGACACAGGAGGGCGGAGAGAAGGTGGGTTCGATGAAATGCTAGGCCTGTCAGGCCTAGTATGAAGGCTGATGAAAAAGCGAAGTGAACGGGGGTCATTAGGCAATTGCGGATTTTAACCGCAGGCTTTTGAGCCGAAATCAAATGTTTTTCTTAAGACTAATTGCCTACTCGGCTCATTCTAGGCCCCCTTGGATTCATTCATAAATTAAGCCTAGGGTAAGAAGAATTAGAACGGCTGTGGCTCATAGAAACGTGAGGAGTGGGGATGATAGTTGGTCTCCCCAGGGAAGAGGCAGGAGAAGGGCAATTTCTAAATCAAAAAGAAGGAAAAGGATAGCAACAAGGAAAAATCGAAGGGAAAAGGGTAGTCGGGCTGACCCTAATGGGTCAAATCCGCACTCGTAGGGGGAGAGCTTTTCGTGGTCGGGGCTTATCTGAGGAAGTCAAAAGGAGACGAGGGCTAGAATAGTGGAGAGTGCGATGGCGATAGTAATTACTGTTGTGACTAAATTCATTATCTTTCCTTGGATTTTAACCAAGACCTGGTGATTGGAAGTCACTTATACTTGCTTTGGTACTAGAAAGATTAAGATCCTCATCAGTAGATGGAGATGTATAGGAATAGTCAGACAACGTCTACAAAGTGTCAGTATCAGGCGGCTGCTTCAAATCCGAAATGATGGTCGGACGTAAAATGATATTGAATTTGGCGGAGTAGACAGACGGCTAAGAATGTGGAGCCAATAATAACGTGTAGTCCGTGGAATCCGGTTGCCACAAAGAATGTGGAGCCATACACCCCATCTGCGATTGTGAAAGGGGCTTCGTAGTACTCTATGGCTTGGAGGAAGGTAAAGTAAAAGCCAAGAAGAATTGTAAGAGTTAGGGATTGAATGGTTTGTTTTCGGTTACCTTCTATAATGCTATGGTGGGCTCAGGTTACCGTAACTCCGGAGGCGAGTAGTACGGCCGTGTTAAGTAGAGGGACTTCAAAGGGGTCTAGCGTAGTAATGCCTGTGGGGGGCCAGCAGCCTCCTAATTCGGGGGTGAGTGCAAGACTTGAGTGGTAGAAGGCTCAGAAGAAGCCAAGAAAGAAGAAGACTTCAGAGGTGATAAAGAGAATTATACCGTATCGAAGTCCTTTTTGGACGGGAGGTGTGTGGTGTCCCTGGAATGTGCCTTCTCGTACGATATCTCGTCATCACTGGTATATTGTTAGAAGGAGGAGGGCTGTTCCAAGGGTTATTAGTGTTGTGGAGTTAAAGTGGAATCAGATTGCAAGGCCTGACGTTATTAATAGGGCAGCAACTGCGCCTGTTAAAGGTCAAGGGCTGGGGTCAACTATGTGGTATGCGTGTGCTTGATGGGCCATTAGACGTTTTCTTGGAGGTAGAGGCTTAGAAGGAGAACAAAGACATAGGCTTGAATTATAGCCACGGCAACTTCTAGGAGGGTAAGTAAAAATAGTACTGTTGTTGTGAGAATTGCTACTGTAGGTATGAGGGGAAGAAGGACAAAGGCGGCTGTGGCAATTAGTTGAATTAAAAGGTGGCCGGCTGTGAGGTTGGCTGTCAGCCGTACTCCCAGGGCTAGTGGTCGAATAAATAGGCTAATAGTTTCGATAATAATTAGTACGGGGATTAGGGGGGTAGGGGTTCCTTCTGGCAGAAGGTGACCTAGTGCAAGAGTTGGTTGATTTCGCATCCCCAGAATAAGTGTTGCTAGTCAAAGAGGGACTGCAAGGCCTATGTTAAGGGACAGTTGTGTGGTAGGGGTAAAGGTGTAGGGGAGAAGGCCTAGCATATTTAGGGTAATAAGGAATAATATTAAGGAGGTTAATAGGACGGCTCATTTATGGCCCCCTGGGCTTAGGGGTAAAAATAGTTGTTGAGTAAACCGGTTAATAAATCAGTTTTGAAGTGTTAAGAGTCGGTTGTTTAGTCATCGGTCGGAGGGAGTGGGGAAGAGAAGTCAGGGGAGAGTGAGTGCTAAGGCTATTAGGGGGATGCCTAATCATGTGGGGCTTATAAATTGATCAAAAAAGCTTAGTGTCATGGTCAGTTTCAGGGCTCTGTTTTAGGGGTTTTTGTGCTTTGAGGGGTTGGCTCATTTAGGAAGGTGTGGGCTATAACTTTTGGGGGAATCACAGTAAGGAAAATTAGTCAGGAAAAGACTAGGATGGCAAACCAGGGTGCGGGGTTGAGTTGGGGCATGTCGCTAGGGGTGGGTGGGAAACACCAATCTTTAGCTTAAAAGGCTAACGCTATAACCCTATTTAGCTTCTTAGCGAGGCGTCTTCAAGTATTAGAGAGGATCAATTTTCAAAGTGTTCTAGGGGAACTGCTTCGACTACGATGGGCATAAAGCTGTGGTTTGCTCCGCAAATTTCAGAGCATTGTCCGTAGAATACCCCTGGTCGGGATGCAATGAAAGCTGTTTGATTTAGACGGCCAGGAACTGCGTCTATTTTTACACCGAGGGCGGGAACTGCTCAGGAGTGGAGTACGTCTTCAGCAGAAATTAAGACTCGAATGGGGGATTCAACTGGAATTACTATTCGGTGATCTGCTTCTAGAAGGCGGAATTGTCCGGGGGCCAGGTCTTGTGTGGGGATTATGTAGGAGTCAAACCCGAGGTCTTCGTAGTCAGTGTACTCGTAGCTTCAATATCATTGGTGGCCCATGGCTTTAATTGTAAGGTGAGGGTCGTTGATTTCGTCTATAAGGTATAAGATGCGAAGAGAAGGTAGTGCAATTAAGATAAGAATAATTGCTGGGAGGATTGTTCAGATAATCTCAATCTCTTGGGAGTCCAGAATATACTTATTGGTAAGTTTGGTGGAGACCATGGCCACAATAATGTAAAGTACTAGTGTACTGATTAGAAAAACAATTATTAGGGCGTGGTCGTGGAAATGAAGAAGTTCTTCTATAACAGGTGAAGCTGCATCTTGAAATCCTAGCTGTGAGGGATGTGCCATTAATTAGTTCAAGACACGCGGGGTTCTAACCCACAATTCTGCCTTGACAAGGCAGTGTAATGGTCTATTTTACTAGTGTCTTATGAAGGAAGTGACAGAGTGGTTATGTGATTGGCTTGAAACCAACTCATGGGGGTTCAATTCCTCCCTTTCTCGTTGGCCTGACTGAACTTGAACGAATGCAGGCTCCTCAAATGTGTGGTAAGGAGGAGGGCAGCCATGAAGTCATTCTACATTGGTTGCGGTAAGTTCTACCGAGGATACCTCACGTTTGGCGGCGAATGCTTCTCAAATAATAAATAAGAAGATAATTACTGCTACTAGGGATACAAGGGAGCCGAAAGAAGAAACTGTATTTCATAGAGTATAGGCATCTGGGTAGTCTGAGTACCGGCGAGGTATTCCGGCTAAACCAAGGAAGTGTTGCGGGAAGAAGGTGAGGTTTACCCCGGCAAACATAATTCCAAAGTGAACTTTTGTTCAAACGCTGTGGAGGGTGTAGCCTGAAAATAGGGGGAATCAGTGAACAAAGGCGGCAATAATTGCGAATACGGCCCCCATTGAAAGGACGTAGTGGAAGTGGGCTACTACGTAGTATGTGTCATGAAGTACAATGTCTAGGGAGGAATTGGCTAGAATAATACCTGTTAAACCACCTACTGTAAAGAGGAAAATAAACCCAAGGGCTCATAGAAGGGGCGCCTCTCATTTAATGGAGCCCCCGTGGAGGGTTGCGAGTCAGCTAAAGACTTTAACGCCGGTAGGAATCGCGATAATTATAGTGGCAGATGTAAAATAAGCACGTGTGTCTACGTCCATCCCTACTGTAAACATGTGGTGAGCTCACACAATAAACCCTAGGAGGCCGATGGCCATTATAGCTCATACTATTCCTATGTAACCGAAAGGTTCTTTTTTGCCTGAATAATAGGCGACGATGTGTGAAATTATACCAAATCCCGGCAGAATTAAAATATAAACCTCTGGGTGGCCAAAGAATCAAAATAGGTGTTGGTAAAGAATTGGGTCTCCTCCTCCTGCAGGGTCAAAGAAGGTGGTGTTTAGATTTCGGTCTGTAAGGAGCATTGTGATGCCGGCAGCAAGGACGGGAAGAGAAAGGAGGAGAAGGACGGCAGTAATAAGGACGGCTCACACAAATAGAGGGGTTTGGTATTGGGAAATAGCAGGAGGTTTCATATTAATAATTGTTGTAATAAAGTTAATTGCTCCTAGAATTGAGGAAATACCTGCTAAGTGTAGAGAAAAGATTGTTAAATCAACGGAGGCCCCAGCGTGGGCTAAATTGCCTGCTAAAGGGGGATAAACTGTTCATCCGGTGCCGGCACCAGCTTCTACACCAGAGGATGCAAGGAGAAGAAGGAAGGAGGGTGGAAGAAGTCAGAAGCTCATATTGTTTATTCGAGGGAATGCCATATCTGGGGCGCCAATTATTAATGGGATAAGTCAGTTTCCGAACCCTCCAATCATGATTGGTATTACTATAAAGAAAATTATTACAAACGCATGCGCTGTAACAATTACGTTATAAATCTGGTCGTCTCCAAGGAGAGCGCCTGGTTGGCTTAGCTCTGCTCGAATGAGCAGGCTTAAGGCTGTGCCTACTATTCCGGCTCAAGCACCAAATACTAGATAGAGGGTGCCGATGTCTTTGTGATTAGTCGAGAAAAATCAACGTGTAATTGCCACAGGTAGGATGGCTGAGTTTTTAAGCGGTGGATTGTAGCCCCATAGACAGAGGTTCGATTCCTCTTCTTACCAAGCCCTGAGGTGTAAACATACTAGATTGCAAATCTGGAGAAGCAGGCTAACACCCTGCCGGGGCTTTCCCCCGCCTTTGGCCCCCTTCAGGCGGGGGAAAGATAGATGGCTGCCTTCTGGTGTGGGCGCTTAGCTGTTAACTAAGATTTAGTAGGATCGAGGCCTGCCCATCTAGAAAGGCCTTGGCTTAATTAAAGCGTCTGTTTTGCATATAGAAGATGTGGGTTAATGTCCTGCAGGTCTTATCAGGGACTGGGAGATTTTCACTCCCGCTTAGGGCTTTGAAGGCCCTTGGTCTTGTGTTATCCTAAGTCTCTTAGAGGGTCAATAGTGCTATTGCGGCAGGGGTGAGGGGGAGAAGTAATAAGGTGGCCATAGTAGAGATGGCGAGGGGTAGGGTGAGTTGTGAGGTGGGGAGGCGCCAAGGCGTGGTTCCGGCCAGGTTGTTGGGGGAGATGGTTAATGTTATTGCATATGAGAGTCGTAAATAAAAGTACAGGCTAAGTAGGGCGGTTAGGGCAGCTAGTGTGGCTGTGGGGGCAAGGTCTTGCTTGGCCAGCTCTTGTAGAATAAGTCATTTTGGCATGAAGCCGGTCAATGGTGGGAGGCCGCCTAGGGAGAGGAGAACAAGAGGTGCTAGGGAGGTGAGTGCGGGAGCTTTTGCCCAGGAGGTGGCCAGTGCATTAATGTTGGTTGACTTATTTAGCTTGAAGACAAGGAATGTTGAGAATGTTATGATGAAGTACGTTAGAAGGGTTAGAAGGGTGAGGGAGGGGGAAAACTGTAAAACTAAAATTATTCAGCCGAGGTGGGCAATTGAGGAGTAGGCGAGGATTTTTCGGAGTTGGGTCTGGTTTAGACCTCCTCAGCCTCCTACAAGGGTTGATGTAAGTCCTAGAATAATTAGGATGGTCGAGTTAGTGGGTTGAATTTGTAGGAGGAGGGCGAAGGGGGCAAGTTTTTGTCAGGTGGACAAAATGAGGCCAGTAGTGAGGTCTAGGCCTTGAAGTACTTCAGGTAATCAGGAGTGGGTTGGAGCAAGCCCAATTTTAAGGGCAAGGGCAAGGGTAATTATAGTAACGGGGAGGGGGTGAGATATTTGTTGAATATCTCATTGTCCGGTAAGTCAGGCATTAGTGGTGCTTGCAAATAGTAGTATGGCGGCGGCAGTAGCTTGGGTCAGAAAGTATTTGATGGTTGCCTCGACGGCTCGGGGGTGGTGGTGTTGGGTTATTAGGGGGATAATGGCAAGGGTATTCATTTCAAGTCCTATTCAGGCGAGCAGTCAATGTGAGCTTGCGAATGTAATTGTGGTTCCTAGGCCTAGTCCAAATAGCAGGGTGGCTAAGATGTACGGGTTCATTAGTAACGGAAGGAGTTTAACCAACATGTGCGGGGTATGGGCCCGAAAGCTTAATTAGCTGACATTACTAGGAAGTGGTGTAGTGGAAGCACTGAGAGTTTTGATCTCTCCAGGTAGGGTTCGAAACCCTTCTTTCTAAGGAGTTGGGGGGACTTTAACCCCCATGGTTCACTCTATCAAAGTGGCCCTTTGGCTTCAGGCACAGCTCCTCGGCTATAGTTGAGGGGGTAAGCCTGCTAATGCAATGGGAAGGGCTAAGTGTCAAATAACCAGGGCTAGTGTGAGGGGTAGGAAGTTTTTTCAAATGAGGTGTATAAGTTGGTCATAGCGGAATCGCGGGTACGAGGCTCGAACTCATAAGAAAACAACTGAAAGGAGGGCTGCTTTGGTTATTAAATTAAGCGCAGTAAGTTCTGGAATTGTTGGAATGTGAGAGGCCCCTAGGAATAGTGTGGCAGAGAGTGTATTTATGAGTAAAATATTGGCATACTCTGCCAGGAAAAATAGTGCGAAGGGGCCTCCTGCATATTCTACATTAAATCCAGAGACTAGCTCGGATTCACCTTCGGTTAAATCAAAGGGGGCACGGTTAGTTTCTGCTAAGGTGGAAATGTACCATATTGCGGCTAATGGTCATGCGGGTAAAATTAGCCAGACACTTTCTTGGGCAACATTAAAGGTTTGTAATGTAAAACCTCCAGTAAAAATAATGGCGTTGAGAAGAATAAGTCCTAAACTGANTTCATATGAAATAGTCTGGGCAACGGCTCGTAGGGCCCCGATGAGGGCGTATTTTGAATTTGATGCTCATCCTGAGCCTAAGATTGAGTAGACGGCGAGGCTGGACAGAGCCAGAATAAATAGGATGCCCAGGTTTAGGTCAGCTACTGGGTAGGGGAGGGGTAGAGGGGCTCATAAGGTGAGGGCAAGGGTGAGGGCCAATATAGGGGTTAGAAGGAACAGGACTGGGGAGGAGGTAGAGGGTCGTACTGGCTCCTTAATAAATAGTTTTACTCCATCAGCAATGGGTTGTAGGAGGCCGTAGGGTCCAACAACGTTTGGGCCTTTTCGTAGTTGTATATAGCCAAGCACTTTTCGTTCAAGTAGGGTTAGAAAGGCGACGGCTAGCAGGACAGGCACGATGAAGGCCAGGGGGTTAATAATGTAGGTGATGAGCGTTGAAATCATAGCTAAGGAGAGGATTTGAACCTCTGTGGAAAGGGCTTAGGTCTTTTGCAGTTACCGGGCTCTGCCACCTTAACATGCCATTTTCTCAGGCACAGGGGTATGCCCTTTTGCCTATTTTAGTTGTTTTCATTAGGTGGGGGTGAGGCGTACCTTAAGTATAGGCCTCTTCTTTTCGGTCCTTTCGTACTAGAAAAGATCATATCATAGATAGAAACTGACCTGGATTTCTCCGGTCTGAACTCAGATCACGTAGGACTTTAATCGTTGAACAAACGAACCCTTAATAGCGGCTGCACCATTAGGATGTCCTGATCCAACATCGAGGTCGTAAACCCCCTTGTCGATATGGGCTCTAAAAGGGGATTGCGCTGTTATCCCTAGGGTAACTCGGTCCGTTGATCGGCGTTGCCGGATCTTATTGGTCAGAATTTCTGTTTGCTAGAGCGGGAGCTCTTAGTTGTAGGAGGTGGTACTCCCATTCCACGTGGGGGTTTTATGTTTCCCCGCGGTCGCCCCAACCAAAGACATTAGGACAGGGCTCATTTGGTTTAACCCTTTATCTAGGGGTGTTTAACATGATCTGTCTTGGCGTCTAAAGCTCCATAGGGTCTTCTCGTCTTATGTATATATCCCCGCTTCTGCACGGGGAGATCAATTTCATTGACCTGAAAAAGGAGACAGCTAAGCCCTCGTGGTGCCATTCATACAGGTCTTCATTTAAAAGACAAGTGATTGCGCTACCTTCGCACGGTCAAAATACCGCGGCCGTTAAACTTATAGTCACAGGGCAGGCGGGACCTCTTATTCTTTAGTTTTGCAAGAGGCGATGTTTTTGGTAAACAGGCGAGGCTTTAAGTGTTTGCCGAGTTCCTTCTTTTTCTTTTAGTCTTTCCCTAGGGGCACACCAGTGTGGGGTTAACGGTCAGTTGTTGGATGATTTTCTGGTTATCTGGTCTGTTGTTCAGTACCCTCTTTGTTTGGGGCCGTTAAGATTCGGTGGGGGGTCCGTTCCGATTTACACGTGTGCGGGGAGAGAAGCGGGTGTTCTCTTATTACTCATATTAGCATGGTCGCTCCCATGTTTGCATGGGACGGCCTGGTAGAATTAGGGGGCTAAGATTAAATTATCGGGATGAAGGGGTAGGTGGTATGTCTGAGCTTTAACGCTTTCTGTAGGGGTGGCTGCTTTTAGGCCCACCAGAACATTTTACCTTAATTTTAATATGATCTTTACCCTCCTGGTAAAGTTGTGTCTTGTTTCAAAGGGGCTGTACCCCCTTTGAATAACTCTCGCGGTTTCTTTAGGTGTCAGTAAGGGGTAAAGACGTGGGGGGGGGTGAAGAAAGAAGCCGGGAGGCTGAACTTCTATCCAATTCTCAGGCAACCAGCTATAACTAGGTTCGGTAGGTCTGTCACCTCTACTCAAAGCTCTTCCCACTCTTTTGCAACAGAGACGGGGTCGCCCTATATTAGGCTGTCTTGGAGTAGCTCACTTAGTTTCGGGAAGTCAAACTAAAGTACTCTTTGCTTGAATTTTACTGGCTAAATCATGATGCAAAAGGTACGAGCTAAAATCTCTGCTTTTTTAGGCTTTACTGGGTTATTTCATTTCTCTTTCAGCGTTCCCTTGCGGTACTTTCTCTATTGCTCCTCAGGCCCTTTTCTGTCGCCCATACTAAGGGGGAAAAATGGTTTGTTTATTATTGTGTGGTGTATTTGGGGGTATTGATGGTGGTTTGTTATTTTTGGTTGAGGGGGCTAGCTGTTTGGCGTCAGGGTAATCCGATTTGCACGGATGACTTCTCAGTGTAAGGGAGATGCTTTTCTGTCTTAGCTATACTCTGATTTTTCCAAGTGCACCTTCCGGTACACTTACCATGTTACGACTTGCCTCCCCTTTGCGATAGTAGGGTTTTAGTTAATTAAATTCATTGGGCTTGGGGAGAGTGACGGGCGGTGTGTGCGCGCTTCAGGGCCGATTTCAGCGGAACACTCTATTTCCTGCTTACTGCTAAATCCTCCTTCGGACATACGTTTCAGTACGTCGTTCGTATTCTCTGTATTAGGGAATGTAGCCCATTTCTTCCCCCTCCATACGCTACACCTCGACCTGACGTTTTGGGCTATGCCAATTTTGCTTACTATTAGTCCTTCACAGGGTAAGCTGACGACGGCGGTATATAGGCGGGGAGAACAAGGAAGGGTGAGGTTGAACGGGGGTTATCGGTTCTAGAACAGGCTCCTCTAGGTGGATCTAAAGCACCGCCAAGTCCTTTGGGTTTCAAGCTGATGCTCGTAGTACCCAGGCGGATAGCAGGTGTATTGTGCTATCTATGTTTAGGGCTAGGCATAGTGGGGTATCTAATCCCAGTTTGTATCATAGCTTTCGTGGGTTCAGGTGGTGTAAAGCCACTTTCGTAATTGAACTTCTTTCCCTCGGGTGCGTATAACAGCTCTGAGGGGGTTCGGCTTTAGTTATTAATTTGTCTTAACCACTCTTTACGCCGGCATCTATCAACTTGGGTCTCTCGTATAACCGCGGTGGCTGGCACGAGTTTTACCGGCCCTCTTAGCTTTGACTAAGTCAAGTTTTCACTTATGGCTTAATGTCTATCACTGCTGAGTTCCCTTGAGGGTGTGGCTAAGCAAGGTGTCATGGGCTAAATGTATGTGCCTGATACCAGCTCCTTGTTCCCGGTCAGGGAACTGTAGGGCATTCTCACAGGGGTGCGGATACTTGCATGTGTAAGTTTAGCTAAAGTTGATAGTAAAGTCAGGACCAAGCCTTTGTGCTTGTGGAGCTTTCTAGGGCTCATCTTAACATCTTCAGTGTTATGCTTTAATTAAGCTACACTAGC